TGCAAATCCTTTTTCCCCAGTTCAAATCCGGGTGTCGCCTAATCACCAAAAGAATTGACATACTCCCTTCTATTTTGCTGCTAGAATTTGAAAAATTTTTCCGGCGGAAGCCAATGGAGGAAACTTATAAATCTTGATAGTCCTTCCATTACTAATGGAGTGTCTACGAGCCGAGTTTGGAATTCGGTTGGATAGCAGGACGAAAATCGAATTCTGTTTTTATTTTAGTTGCGGAAAGGCCAGAAGAGACTTTGTATACATATTCATCAAAGTATACATTTGAGTACTCCGCAATCAATATTAATTCGATTGAATGAGTAATTGGCTTTTACTTATGTATATACCTGTTTTCTTTTTTCGTTAACCTCTAGTCAAAAACATAATAGGGCGTCTTTCATAGAGACAATAAGGAGACGTTAAGTTAAGAATTAGATCAAAAGAAAATGGGAAAGAAATAGGGTATGGGCTAAGTAGTGATCTACCTTATATTCTATATATTCTATTTGTTTTTTTTATTCTATTTTTTTATACTTTTTATTTAACTTAATGAAGGGCAACAAAAGAAAGAATCTATTTTTATTATTTCTACATACTATATATTAGTAGCATTTCTTTGATACTTCCAAGGGGGTCTCCGCATATTTTTCTTGTGCTTAATCTTTTCTGATTATACTAGAACTCTTATAAGACTCCTTATAAGTTAATAAGTTAGATAAGTTAATAAGTTAGAGGTGGATTTATTGGATTGTTTCATCAACGATCTTAGGTCAGAATTTTTGACTCTGCGCCAGTGATTCCACTATTATTTATTAGTGAACAATAATTCAAGAATTTCGTCATAGAGATAGGGGACATAATTCACATGGATATAGTAAATCTCGCTTGGGCTGCTTTAATGGTAGTCTTTACATTTTCTCTTTCACTTGTAGTATGGGGAAGAAGTGGACTCTAGAAGTATTACTAATTGTAATTGAGTTGTAGGAATTAAACTGTATCAAATTTTTTATAAATCGTTCAGGTCTGAAAATCTTTTTTTAGTTGAAATTTCACTATTTCAACACTATTTCAATTTAAAATTCAATTTTTAAATTGAAATAGAAAAATATCTGCATTTCAAAATTTTCTTGGGTTTTAGTGTAGTAATATAGTTTATGAATAATATATATGAAGAATATTCTTTCAATCAAACAAATATTTCAATTATTTCCCTGTTTGTATTTCGAAAGTAAAAAGAATACAAAGTAAAAGAGATACAAATGGTAGGAAATTTATTCCAATTTTATTGAACTCACTATTCAAACGTTAAAAGAGGTTTACTAATCCTTTAGCCCCCCCCTTTTTTTTTCGAAATTCGAAGGAGTTTCAATAGATCATCTGGAAACTGATCGATCAATGACCTCTTCGTCAGAATGTTATGCTAATAAAAAGATTACTTTAAATTTTCTTTTATTATACCCATCAAAGAGGCCCTTGATTCTTTTGATCGGAATTCATATTGAAAATAATCAGCAATCTGGGAATTAGAATCGTACGAGGCGCTTTTCAATTATTTCAAATTGATTGAAATCAACACAAATTAAATATAAATATAAGACAGGTGCATAAAGCAAAGAAATCAAATTGGTGGGAGGCACTATATACATTATATATAATATATAATTGATATATATAATATATAATTGATATCCATATATATACCGATATATAGAAATCTGACGATACTATTGTAGTCTGACGATACTATTGTAGATTGATCTCTATTAAATTAATCCAAATTACAATACACCTTATATACACTACAATAACAATAGTAGATAGTATGGTAGAAAGAAATATCTGAATCTTTCTACCATACTATCGTATTTATTTCATAGAATACGGCGAATTCTAGTCTGCCCAGTTCATTTAAGACGCGAAATTTGAATCCCTTTCCTTTCGTCTCTTCAATTATTGATAAGAACTAAAAAGTCCAGTTTAATTCAAATTAATCACCTTGGCTGACTGTTTTTACGTATATTATAAGTAAAAAAGCGGTAGGAACTAGAATAAACAGTGCAGTAGCAATAAATGCGAGAATATTTACTTCCATAATCTCATTGTTTCGTTTTTCTTTAATTTAAAATTTAATTCGCAATAACTCGGGAGTTAATCCCATAGAGATAATAAATCTTTCGCTTGTAAATTCAATGGGATGAATTACATCTCGATGATATCGAATCGGATCAATATCATGAATAACAATATCTGCACTATCAAATCAACTCATCGTCAAGAATTGAATAGTATAACATAGGACAATCTTTTATCCATACCGAACTCCAAATTTTATTCCTGATCCAACCAATAATTTTCCTTTTTTTTTTTATTTATCATTCTTTTTTATTCTTTCTTTTATATAACCTACTGCCCTTTTTGTACAACCATCTGATGAAGTATCATTGAACCGCCCTTACACTTACCATTGATTCTAAACAACCCCCAACAAACAATAAAAGATAAATAAAAAAAGGGGGGGGGGAAAGAGTTAAGTTCGAAACTTCTTTTTTTACTGAGCGAATCTAATCTCCTTGGAAAACAAAAGAAGGATGATAAAGACGAGTACAAGTTTCGGTATAAAAAATCTAATATTCTATCAAATTAACTATAATTATTTATTATTATATATTTTTATATAAAAATAAATAAAGTTTGTTCTTTCAAGGAAACCCCCTAATAAAAAAGCGATCCCTGAAAGTATTCTATTACAATAACTAAGTTATTTTATATCATGCAAATTCCCTTTCTATATGTACTTCCGGGACACATAAAGTACTCTACTCTATTCGACAGAGTAGCAGTAATCGAAAAAGCCATACCCGGTACAGTATGGTATCTCTTGGAATCCTGAATGTGATGCTACCAATAATTCTCCTAATCCACATATGTCTATCGCTCATCAATCGAATCAGTACTAGTCAAAGAAATGAAAATTCCCCGATTGATGATAAAAACGAAATTCGACTTACTTTCACAAAAAAGAGAGAGCAGAGTTTATATATTTTTTTATTGGATCCGTCGGGACTGACGGGGCTCGAACCCGCAGCTTCCGCCTTGACAGGGCGGTGCTCTGACCAATTGAACTACAATCCCAAGTAAATACAATAATAAAATAAAGTATTATGTATACATATTTTTATTATTTTATTCTAACCCCTTCAATTTTGACCCCTTCAATTTTGAATTTAGATTCAAATTGGCGTGTTGTAACAGAGCCGCGAGTGATATATATAATATCATATGGGTATGCGCTTTAGTGAGACCGACCTGGATTACTAGTAATCCTTTCGTTATTGACAAATAAATGGGATAATTACTCTTTCAATGAAAAGGTTTTTTTCTTTATCCCTTTCCTTCGATTGTATTTTATACTTACAGATCCTGATATGAATCTAGATCATTATCAAGATCCTAATTTGTTGGAAAAATAGAGTAAATAAATAGTGCTGGGGATCGGGCATTTCTGGAGAGCACAAAATGGGTTATATGATACCATTTCGTGTGTAGATCGGCGGATTTTTGGGCCGAGCTGGATTTGAACCAGCGTAGACATATTGCCAACGAATTTACAGTCCGTCCCCATTAACCGCTCGGGCATCGACCCAGGAAGAATAAATTCCAGGCTTATTGATAATCCATGATCAACTTCCTTTCGTAGTACCCTACCCCCAGGGGAAGTCGAATCCCCGCTGCCTCCTTGAAAGAGAGATGTCCTGGACCACTAGACGATGGGGGCATATCATACTTGAACGACCGCCAGGATACTATGCTGATAGTATGCACAATTTTAAAAATTGTCAATATAATGGGATGGTATGACTCGAGACGGAGGATCTTTCCATCTTTCACGATTCTATAGGATTTTTTCCGCCAATAATTTAGTTCAGAGGCTGCGCCAAATTTCTTTATCAATCATTCAATGAGATATGTTGGATCCCTGTTAAATTAGTAGGTACGTGTATCAATCAAATAAATTTCGTTATGATGTCAATTCCAATTAGGATCGGAAAAAATCCATTGTCATTGCATTTCTATTTATCAAATCCAATATCAATAAACCATTTTATTTTAACTATATTCACTAGTATATCCTCCCCTAGAATTTTATTTAACAGACAAGTCAAATTTTTCATTTCTGAACGAACCGCTATAAATATAAGATATAGTCTTATATGTACATATATTATAATATGTATGTACATATATTATAATAAGTCTATATACTAAACTCATAGTAGCTAGTGACTTTATTCAGGAATTGAATCAAACGAGCCCTTTTAACTCAGTGGTAGAGTAACGCCATGGTAAGGCGTAAGTCATCGGTTCAAATCCGATAAGGGGCTTTGGTTTTTTCATAAATAAAAAACAAAATCCGACGGTAGTATTCGTATTTGAATTACGAATAAAGTTATTGTGAATATTTGTAATAAATTAAAGTAACAAATTATATAATGTAATATACGTATAATTTATTATTATTATAGAAATGATAACATACTAATAAATTAGAGTATAGTTATAAATTTGCTAATATTATTATAATAAATTATAAATTATAATAAATATGGATTAAGTCGTCTCCTTGAATAAAATAGTTTCATTACTTTCCTATTTTCCATTATTCCAATTAAATCGATTAGAAATCAACAAAAGAAAAAGTAAGTGGACCTAACCCATTGCACCATAATTCTATTCACTATTCTGATATTAAAATTCGATAGAGATAAAATTGGATCTTTTTTTTATTATTATTTTCATATTTCTTTGGACTACGCGGGAATCTGTCGATATTTCCAATTTAATCTTCTTGTTCCTAGATGGTCTATTAGGAATAAATTTGCAATAAAAAAATAGCTCTTCCCTTCCTTTACGGAGAAACATTTATTCCAAGTCACAACATATAAGCCATCTTAAATATCTTTCTTTGATTTCAATTTCAGAACAGAAGATCCCCCTTTTTTTAT